TTATATATATCATGAGTGATGCGGAAATGGATCGAGTAATCTGTTCTTTTATCCAAGAAAAAGTATTTATAGTTTGCATTTGCATGGTCCAATCATTCATCCCGAAAATTTCTACAATAAGTTGGGTAGGTTGCTAGTATAGTTTCCTATCCGCTATTCTGCTATTTATTTTATTAAAACTTAAATTAAAGAACTGTCTGGGTAAAAATAAAAAGATAAAGTATGGTTTTGAACCCTGTGCTTATAAAATTGCATTTATATCCATATATCTTTTTTCTTTTCAGTCATTCATTGAATGATAAATTACTACAAGTGACGGGGATACACGATTTAAATAGTGGAAAATCCAATATTTCAAAACTGTATCTAGAATAACTGGAAACGTAGAAACAAGACCTGATATAATTTGATGATTATGAGCAAATCCAAAATCTTGGTAGATAGAGCCAATCATTAGTTCCCAACCATGAGGCGAATGAAATCCGATACATAAATCGGTTAATAACAGAATAGAAAAAGCTTTTATTGTGTCACTTAAGTTATATAGGAATTCTTTAACCCAAGAATTAAGAAGAATAAGTTCTTTATTTCCCAGAATAGAATAACCACTTAGAATAAGGAAACATATTATATTTGTCGAAAATTGCAAAATCATATGCATACAGTCCTTATTGTCCATCTTGATCAATTGAATCGTTTCGTTGTGGATTCCTATACGAAGTTTTTGTAGATGTGTTTCTGAGTATTCCTTTACCATTTCGTCCAACAAGCGTAGCTCTTCTAATTCAATAAATTTTTTTAGAAAACTCTTTTCTTGAATATCGTTCAAAAAAGTTTCCGATTGCTTAGTATTCCACCAACAAGTAAACCAGGATTCCAGACTTTTTTGAAATGATAGCACGATCCACCAGGGGAAAAATACTATCGCCACAAGATATAGAAAAGCAATAAATGCTTTCTTTTTTTCCATTTTTTTCATCTATAAATTGTTTATGAACTCTTCGCATTCGTCGACTCTATGCGATCTAATAGTTTTATCAAATCTGAAGTTATTATAAGTATCCAATCCATTAATTTTTTTCTCTTTTTTTTTTAGTCTTTGAATCTTTAAATAATCATTATAATTATAAAAACTTCAATTGGTTATTAAAGCGAACAAAATAAAAGATTTTAAAAAATAAAACATTGACATGATTTTTTTGTATTAACCTATCAATTCTAAACACTGAAAAAAAAGAATCCATTCTGATAAGATAGGTATACCGTCAAGAGTATTGTAGAGTTTTTATTTTACTCCGAGTTAAGAAAGTATTTATCATTTTAAAAGACTTCAATTGGTACACGCAAGAAATAGGCCAATTCAGCAGCTTTTTGTTCAATTTCTCGTGGAGTCAAGTTTTCATCCGTACGGGTCAAGGGAATGGCCCCCTGACCTCTTATTTCCATATAAAGTACACGACGAGTATAAATACCCTCTTTAAGTTCTATTCTAATAGACTGAATATCTTTTATAAGAAATCGGAGGCAGATGCGACGATTTTTTCCAGGAAATCCCCGGCGAACAATACATACTATCCCTTCTTTTTTATCGAAAAAATCATAACCACTACCTACATTCAACGAAATTGTACACCACAAATAGGAGCTAATAAAGAGGCCTGCGATTCCATAGAAAGACATCACGATCCCTTGCGGAAAAAAAAGAATTTGCTGAGGGGGAAATAAAGATATAAAATTCCTACCAAGATAGCTAGAAATTCCAACCAATACAAATCCTAATGAACCTAACAAAAGTATAAAGGCCCAGCCGAAATTACTTATTTTTCGAGATCCTGTTATAAGTTCTATCCATATACATTCTGATCGCCAATTCATAATAGATCTGATTCCATTTTAATTAAAAGAATACCCCCAAAGTATTATTTCGACTTTCATTACTTTAGTTATGTTTCCGGCGTAACTCTCATCAACTAGTAATATATCTGGTGTGAAGCTTGACTTTAACTTTTTTTTAGTTTAAGAGTAATTCTAATTCATCAAATTAGTTATAAAAATTATACCCCTATGCCATGTTTCCACATGCATAAGGGCTCTCAATTATGTTCGTAAAAACCGTGTAATATAGCATTTTGCTAAATCGCTATATGTTCAAGCCTAAGTTTAAAAAATAAAATTTGGACTACAGGACTTAAACAATCTTGTTTTTTTGAACATGCAGAAATAAGGAAGCCATTGCAATTGCCGGAAAGACTAGGCCGACTAAAGGCACAAGAATAGAGGGAAAATTAATAGTTGTCATAGAATGGGTACCTCGATCTACTATATTGTACCTGTTTGTTATATTTTTTGTTGTTATTATGTTATTATATTAATTAATTTATTAGAATTCTAATTAATTCTTCATCATAGCTATAAGAATCCACTAAATCGAATTTTTTAGCTTTCGTCTTTTGTTTCTACAGAATTCAATAATTTCGAATTAGTTGACAAATTTCATAGA